AGAAGATAACAATAGACGGGTTGATTATATGTATGGGAATCAAGAAAATTTGAAGTTCAAAATACTTGAAAAAAATAAAAAAGATGAAGAAAAATCCTTTTTTTTGTTTGAAAAACCTCTTTTGACCTTTTTTTTCGATTATAACCGATGGAATCGTCCATTACGATACATAAGAAAGAGAAATAAAAATTTTAAAGGCTCCGTAAGAAGCGAAGCCTCACAATATTTTTTTTATACATGCCAAAGTGATGGAAAACAAAGAATATCTTTTACATATCCCCCCAGTTTGTCAACTTTTGGGGAAATGATAGCAAGAAGGATATCGTTGCCTACATTATCCGCTGATGAACTATATAACGAGTGGCTTTATACTAATAAAGAGAAAAATAACAACTTAAATAATGAATTTATAAATAGAATTGAGACTTTAGAGACAGTATTTCTTTCTCTAAATATACTTGAAACAAAAACTAGATTGTATAATGCTGAGACTAAAAACAAAAAAAATTTCCTAGTTAAATTATGTAATACTGAGCCTCAAAACAAAAATTGCCTAGTTAAAATGTATGATCCCTTTTTAAATGGGATGTATCGTGGAAGAACGAAGAAATTATTTTCTTCTTCAATCATAAACGAAACTTCGATAGAAAATTGCACAGAAACATCTGAACTAAATCAAATTCATGATATCCTTCTTCCCTATCCTAATTCTCCAGAATATCAACAGAAAATCGAAAGATCAGAAAAAAAACAAGTAAAAATAGATTCAAAAAATAGGTTAAAGTTTTCATTGAACGCAATTCTAACTAACCCTAAGCGTGAAAAAAAATCTATTGGAATAAACAAAATAGGTAAAAAACCCCCTCGATGGTCATACAAATTAATCAATGAGTTGGAACAACATTTTAAAAAACGACGAAAAGAACAAGGCATAATGCAAGGGCTGGATCACCAGCTTCGAACAAGAAGATTTAAACGTATAGCTTTTTTAACCCGTTCCAGACGAAGTTTTAAGAAGTCTCATTTCAAGAATTATAATCTTTATAGCAAATTTAATAGAGATTCGGGTTTTATAAGTTATTTAGAAGAACCGGATTTTCGTCGAGCCGTAATAAAAGGATCTATGCGCGTTCAAAGGCGTAAAATGGTTATTTGGGGACCCTCTCAAGGAAATCCCCATTCCCCCCTTTTTTTGGAAAAATTGGAGGATTTTCCTTTTCCTATATCCAACCTAATAAAACTTTTTTTTAATATTAGAGACTGGTTGGGTAAAAAGTCAGAATTCGAAATTTTAGATCAACAATTCCAAATAAAAAAAAATAACCAGGAAGACGCAATGGAATTCTGGGATAACATTCCATATGCACAAAAAACAAGAAGTGTTCTGTTACTAGCTCAATCAATTTTTAGAAGATATATTAAATTACCCTTATTCATAATAGTTAAGAATATTGGCCGTATTTTATTACGTCAATCCCCGGAATGGTATGAGGATTTCCAAGATTGGAATAGAGAAATTTATCTAAAGTGCAGCTATAATGGTCTTCAATTCTCCAAAACGGAATTTCCTAAAAATTGGTTAAGAGAAGGTTTTCAGATCAAAATCCTATATCCTTTTCATTTGAAACCTTGGCACAGATCTAAACTACGACTCTCTGATAGCGATCGAAAGCAACAGGATGATTTTGATTCTTGTTTTTTAACAGTTTTGGGAATGGAAACAGAATATCCTTTTGGGCCTCCTCGAAAAACACCTTCCTTTTTTGAACCTATTTTTAAAGATATAGACTATAAAGTCGAAATCAGAAAATTCAATTTTAGAGTTCGAAGAGTTTTAAAAAAAATAACAAAGAAACAAACAAAAGCTGTTTTATTTGTAAAACAAATAATAAAAGAACTTTTAAAAGGAACAAAAATTCCATTATTTATACCGAGAGAAATATATGAATCAAGTCAAACTCAAACAGAAAATGATTCTATAATCAGTAATAAGATAATTCATGAATCACTTAGTCAAAATCGAGCTACAGGTTGGACAAATTATTTACAGGCAAAAGAAGAAATGAAACATAGAATTGATAGAAGAAACACAATCAGAAATCAAATAGAAATAATGAAAAAAAATAAAAAGAATAATGGAGAATCACCTCCAAAAATTTGGAAACTATTTAAAAGAAAAAATATTGAATTATTAATTCAATTTTGCATTGAAAAAATATACATTGATATCTTTCTATGTATCATTAATATGCGCAGAATCACTCTATACCTTTTTATGGAATCAACAAAAAAAATTGTTGAGAAATACATTGACAATAATAAAAGAAATCAAGATCAAGAAAGGATTAATAAAACAAAACAAAATAAAATTGACTTTATTTCGCCTATGACTATAAAAAAGATATTTGATAATCTTAGAAATAGTAAGCGAAAGTCACATATTTTTTTTGATTTATCTTACTTGTCACAAAAATATGTATTTTTAAAATTATCACAAGCCCAAGCAATTAACTTCAATAAGGTAAGATCTATTCTTCAATATAATGGACCATCTTTTTTTCTTAAGAATGAAATAAAGGATTTTTTTGAAAGACAAGGAATATTTGATTCCGAAATAAGACATAAGAAACTTCCAAATTATGGAATGAATCCATGGAAAAACTGGTTAAGAGGTCATTATCAATACGATTTATCTCAGATTACATGGTCTAGATTAGTCCCCCAAAAATGGGGAAATGGGATAAATACCTCTCAAAAAAATGATTTAAAGAAATGGTATTCCTATGAAAAAGACCCTTTTTTTGATTACAAAAAAAAACAAAATTTGAAAGTCTATTTATTATCAAATAAAGAGGATAATTTTGAAAAAAACTATAGATATGATCTTTTATCATATAAATATATTCATTCTGAAACTAAGAAGAAATCCTGTCTTTATAGAACATCATTAGAAAGAAATAAGAAGCAGGAAAATTCCACCAGAAATAAAGAAAACTTTTTTAACATACTCAAGAATATTCCTATGAAGAATTATCTAGGAAAAAGTGATATTATATATATGGAAAAAAATACGGATAGAAAATATTTGGGGTGGAAATTTAATACAAAAATTCAGGTTGAACCTAATAAGGACCAAATAAAGGATCAATTTCATATTTTTTATCTTCCAATTGATTCAAATTGCGAAATGAATTACAAAAAGGTCTTTTTTGATTGGATGGAAATGTCTTTTGATTGGATGGGAATGAATGAAAAATTCTTAATTTTAAATCACCTCATATCAAATCCGAAAGTTTTTTTCTTTCCAGAGTTTGTGATACTATATCATAAATATAAAGAGAAACCTTGGTTTATCCCAAGCAACTTACTTTTTTTTAATTTGAATATAAAACCAAATTTTAGTGAAAATCAAAATAGCAAGGCAAAGCAAGAGCAGGATTATAATTTTTTAAATTTTAGCCCAGCAAATTCAAAACAATATTTTGAATTAAAGAAGCAAAACAATATTGAAGAATATTTTTTAGAATCGATTGAAAAACTAAAAATATTCCTTAAAGGAGATTTTCCTTTGCAGTTAAGATGGACTGGACGTTTGAATCAATTGAATCAAAAAATGATGAATAATATCCAGATATACGGTCTCCTGGTTAGCCTCATAAATGTAAGAAAAATTACTATATCCTATATTCAAAGAAAAGAAATTAATCTGGATATAATGAGGAGGCGTTTAAATCTTACACAATTAACGAAAAAGGGAATATTAATTATGGAACCCGCCCGTCTATCTGTAAAAAATGACGGACAGTTTTTTATGTATCAAATAATAGGTATTTCATTGGTTCATAAAAGTAAGCACCAAAGTAACCGAAACCCAAAAAATGTTGCTAAGAAAAATTTTGATGAATCCATTCCAAGACATAAAATAAAAACTCTAAATAGAGACAAAAAGACTTCTGATTTGCTTGTTCCTGAAAAGATTTTATCGTCTAGACGTCGTAGAGAATTGAGAATTCTAATTTCTTTCAATTTGAATTTAAAGAATCAAAATGGTGTGCATAAAAATAAATTATTTTGCAAGGAGAACAGGCTAAAAAACTGGAGTCAATTTTTGGCTGAAAGTAAAAATATCGACAGAAAAAAAAATGAATTAATTAAATTAAAGTTCTTTTTTTGGCCTAATTATCGATTAGAAGATTTAGCTTGTATGAATCGCTATTGGTTTGATACCAATAATGGGAGCCGTTTGAGTATGTTAAGGATATCTATGTATCCCTGATTTAAATTTTGAGTTTCCTATATATTCTGGTGTTCTATTCTATCAATCATCTTTTTCTTTTTTCTTCTGTCGATGATCTGTAAATATCCATGTTATATGCAAGCAACCCGATACACATATTCGCTGTCTTACATCCCAGTCTAGGATACTGCAATAATAAGGAAATGGCGTATCAATCAATTAAAGCTATAAATTAATCTTTGTACTAAACTATTTGATATCGTCTTTTTGTATCACTATCCAAATGAACTCCAAAATCAGATTTAGTAGATAAAAACAGGAATCTATAATAAATAAATTATTATTATTGTGTATACTACATTAAAATTTCTGACATTATTATTACTGATCAATAAAATAAATATCTGTAAAAAGGGGAGTGTGAAATTCTTTTATGGTAAAAAATTCATTTATTTCAATTATTTTGCAAGAACAAGAAGAAAACAAAGAAAACAGTGGATCTGTTGAATTTCAAGTAGTAAGTTTCACCAACAAGATACGAAGACTTACTTCACATTTGGAATTGCACAAAAAAGATTATTTATCTCAGAGAGGTCTGCGGAAAATTCTGGGAAAACGTCAACGGCTACTGGCTTATTTGTCAAAAAAAAATAGAGCACGTTATAAAGAATTAATAGGGCAGTTGAATATTCGAGAGAGAAAAACTCGTTAATTTAAAGAGTTAGTTTGATTAAAAGTTTGATGAACTTCTTTTCGCTTTCAGCAATTCATGGAAGAATGAATCAGGAAAAACCTATGACTGTACCAGCTACAAGAAAAGACCTCATGATAGTCAATATGGGACCTCACCACCCATCAATGCATGGTGTTCTTCGACTCATTGTTACTCTAGATGGTGAAGATGTTATTGACTGTGAACCCATATTGGGTTATTTACACAGAGGTATGGAAAAAATTGCAGAAAATCGAACAATTATACAATATTTGCCTTATGTAACACGTTGGGATTATTTAGCTACTATGTTCACAGAAGCAATAACTGTAAATGCGCCAGAGCAATTGGGCAATATTCAAGTCCCTAAAAGGGCTAGTTATATCAGAGTCATTATGTTGGAGTTAAGTCGTATAGCTTCGCATTTGTTATGGCTTGGCCCTTTTATGGCAGATATTGGGGCACAGACCCCTTTCTTCTATATTTTTCGAGAAAGAGAATTGATTTATGACCTATTCGAAGCTGCCACCGGTATGCGAATGATGCACAATTATTTTCGTATTGGTGGAGTCGCTGCTGATTTACCCCATGGCTGGATAGAAAAATGTTTGGATTTTTGCGATTATTTTTTAACAGGAATTGCTGAATATCAAAAGCTTATTACACGGAATCCCATTTTTTTAGAACGAGTTGAGGGAGTAGGCATTATTGGCGGAGAGGAAGCAATAAATTGGGGTTTGTCGGGACCAATGCTACGAGCTTCCGGAATACAATGGGATCTTCGTAAAGTTGATCATTACGAGTGTTACGACGAGTTTGATTGGGAAGTCCAATGGCAAAAAGAGGGCGATTCATTAGCTCGTTATTTAGTACGAATTAGTGAAATGACAGAATCCATAAAAATTATTCAACAGGCCCTTGAAGGAATTCCGGGAGGGCCCTATGAAAATTTAGAAATCCGCCGCTTTGATAGAGTAAAAGATACTGTATGGAATGAGTTTGACTATCGATTCATTAGTAAAAAACCCTCTCCGACTTTTGAATTGTCGAAGCAAGAACTTTATGCGAGAGTCGAAGCACCAAAAGGAGAATTGGGAATTTTTCTGATAGGAGATAAGGGTGTTTTCCCTTGGCGATATAAAATTCGCCCGCCGGGGTTTATTAATTTGCAAATTCTTCCTCAGTTAGTTAAAAGAATGAAATTGGCTGATATTATGACGATACTAGGTAGTATAGATATTATTATGGGAGAAGTTGATCGTTAAAATGATAATTGAAACAACAGAATTACAAGCTATCAATTCTTTTTCTAGATTGGAATCCTTAAAAGAAGTCTATGGGATCATATGGATGCTTATCCCTATTTTTACTCCTGTATTAGGAATCACAATAGGTGTACTAGTTATTGTTTGGTTAGAAAGAGAAATATCCGCGGGTATACAACAACGTATTGGTCCTGAATACGCAGGACCTTTAGGAGTTCTTCAAGCTATAGCAGATGGTACAAAATTACTTTTCAAAGAGAATCTTCTTCCATCTAGAGGAGATACTCGTTTATTTAGTATTGGACCATCTATAGCAGTCATAGCAATTTTATTAAGTTATTTAGTAATTCCTTTTGGGTATCGTCTTGTTCTAGCCGATCTCAGTATCGGTGTTTTTTTATGGATTGCTATTTCAAGTATTGCTCCTGTCGGCCTTCTTATGTCAGGATATGGCTCCAATAATAAATATTCTTTTTTAGGTGGTCTACGAGCTGCTGCTCAATCAATTAGTTATGAAATACCATTAACTCTATGTGTGTTATCAATATCTCTACGTGTGATTCGTTAAGAGCCCCCTACTTCTTTTCTTTCTAGGAAGATGATTGATTTAATATATTTTTTTATATTATTCGGGGGTTGATGAAGGAAACCAGATAGTTATATGAGTGAAAGAAACGGCTTATAAATTTGCAGTAAAAGATTGAATCTCATTTCCTATGTACAAGAGTCAAGAAAAGTAAACATAAGTATTAGAGACTATTTACCCCAAGATTGATTCATTAATCATCATGACTTGAAGCGGGTTCAAAAGATCAACTTTATGAGGCTTTTAATATATTTTACTATACTATTACTATATACTATATATATATGTATATTACCCGAAAGTAGATTCATAAAAATGAGTGGATAGCTAGGAACACTAAAGTACACAAAGGATTCGTAATAGAGATTTTGTAAGTGTATTCTTTTTATAAAAAGAATTCTAAGTGGGGCTTTAAATTGGTAGAAATGATTAAGGAGTACTTCCCATGATTCCGATCCAGAGTATACTTCTATTCACCGATTAAGTAAATAACTATCAAGAACGAAGTAATCCTTTAACTTTGTTTAAGGTCCCTTTTTTTGAGAAAGGAGAATAGGAATGAAAAAAAAAGAAAGACTGAATGCACTAGAAAAATCTTTTTTTTTTTCTATCTCTATATAGAGATAGAATTTTTGTCATGATTCGTGAACTAATGCAGGGTCTAATTTTTCGTAATTGAAAAGGTTAGGTTGAAATGTCT